TGTTACTTATTTTTGAACCTTCTTTACCCCATAGCGATATTGAATATAAGGGGGTGTTCCTTTTTCCACTGTAATTTTGAAAATGAACGTTTAAATGTCCTTCAAAAGTAAGTAAATAAATCCGACACATATAAAATGCCGTTAATCCCGCCGTAGACCAAGCTATTATTGCAAAAATAGGTGAATACAACCAACTATCATTAAGAATTTCATCTTTGGACCAAAAACAAGCAAGGGGTGGAATACCGCAAAGAGAAAGTGTACCTAAAAAAAAAGAATTTTTTGTAATTGGTACATGTTTTGTTAAACCTCCCATAAGCACCATATTCTGACTTTTTTTTGGACAATACCCAACAAGAGTTTCCATTGAATGAATAACGGATCCCGATCCTAAGAACAATAATGCTTTAGAATAAGCATGAGTAATCAAATGAAATAAAGCACTGCGATAAGACCCCATACCTAAAGCTAACATCATATAACCCAATTGAGACATTGTGGAATAGGCTAAACCCCTCTTAATATCTTTTTGAGCAAGAGCTAAAGTAGCTCCTAAAAAAACTGTTATTATCCCTATCAAAGAGATAAAATTCATTATGGGGGGTATGACTATGAAAAGAGGCATAAGTCGGGCTACAAGAAAAATGCCCGCTGCTACCATCGTAGCAGCATGTATAAGGGCCGAAATAGGAGTCGGCCCTTCCATCGCATCAGGTAACCATACATGAAGAGGAAATTGTGCAGATTTAGCAATCGCACCGGCAAATAAAAGAACAGCGCACAAAGTAACAAATAAAAAATCGACCTCATTATTAGAAATCAAGTTATTGAATATTTGGAATAAATCACGAAATTCGAAACTCCCCGTTACCCAATAAAACCCTAAAATGCCTAATAATAAACCAAAATCGCCAACACGATTAGTTACAAAGGCTTTTTGACAAGCCTTTGCTGCAACAGGTCGTGTGAACCAAAATCCTATTAATAGATACGAACACATTCCAACTAATTCCCAAAAAATATAAATTTGTATCAAATTTGAACTAGTAACTAATCCCAACATAGAAGTACTGAAAAAACTCATATAAGCAAAAAATCTCAAATACCCGTGATCATGAGACATATAATTATCACTATAAATAAGAACCAAAATTCCAACAGTAGTGATTAGTATTGACATAATAGAAGTAAGTGGATCGATCAAGTATCCGAATTCTAACGAAAAATCATTATTAATAATCCAAGACCATACATATTGATAGACAGAACTACTATTTATTTGCTGAATAGAAAGATTCATCGAAAAAATCATGACTATACTTAACAACAAAACGCTCTGAAAAGCCCACATACGGCGAAGACTTTTTGTTGCCGTCGGAAAAAGAAGAAGTCCCAACCCTATTAACATAGGAACTGGAAGTGGAAGAAAAGGTATTATCCACGCATATTGATATGTCTGTTCCATAAAAAAAGTTTTTTATTCTTAATTAATTGTTTCCGATTCACCGGATCTTACCTTTCGAAAAAGTCAATAAAAAATCAAGATATGCACTAAATGATTTAAGAAGTTTATATTAGTATTTATTAATATTAATTATTCTGAGTCTTTTCAAAACCGTTCAAATATTCAAAAAAGAAGTTACAATTGGTCAAATGATATGACCAAGTGACATATAAAAAAACGAACACTTATAATAGGAAAATAAAAATATAATAATTTATCGTAATCAAAATTTATATTCATAGAACAAGGATAAAAATTTAGCCTAAAAAGAGTACTTGACGCGGATACGAATTATAAGATTAAGTAAGGTCATCGGTCTAATGAAAAAAACTCTTGATTTTAGTTAGTTTATTTCAATTTCAATTCATTAACTAATTTTCAATTAATTAACTAATTCATTATGGGATTGATTGTTTTCCATTTCAATCAAAACAATTTATTAGTAAAGTTTAGAAAAATATGGAACTAAAATGAACTTTTTAGCGAGAAAGGATCAAAAATGACTGAGATCCTTTTTTATCAAACCACGTATCTTTTAACAGATTTATTACTAGTCTCATTCGAATTTGAAAATTAAATTTAGTTGTATTTTTTTCTAGTTTGACTATCAATTTATTAGTCAAAAGTACAATCCTGGTATTTTATTACATGTAAATCAAGTATAGAATGCCGAAAATAAAGGTCTTTTAGATTCTTTTTTTATTTTATTAAGTTTGATTTGATTTTGATGACATGCAGATTCTAAAGATATATCTTTGAGAGATAAACAACGCGAACCAATAGTTCCCAACCAAAAATGAATTTTTGGTTTTACGGCATATTTTGTTATTTCGAGTCATTTTTGATCCAGTTTTCATGGATCTTTGACATATCTATATTTCTTTTTTATGAAGAGAATATTATTTAGAGAAAAAATAGATAATGAATAAGAATAATAATAATAATAGAACAATAGATGTCTTTCACATCCAACTATAACAATGAGTAACTTCTTCATTTTTAAATGGCAGTTCCAAAAAAACGTACTTCGATATCAAAAAAGCGTATTCGTAAAAATATTTGGAAAATGAAAGGCTATTGGGCGTCGTTAAAAGCTTTGTCATTAGGGAAATCTCTTTCTACCGGGAATTCAAAAAGTTTTTTTGTACGACAAACAAATAAGTCCTAAAATATTGGAATAATCCAAATGCATTTGATTCAAAGTTCATATTAATATGAAATAGAATAGAATCTTAATGTTATGTCTAAAAGAATAATTCTTCTATTTTCTGAATTCTAAATCTAAAAATCTAAATAAAAAAATAAATACAATTTTTTATTTTTTTTGTATGTTTTCACTCATATTTTGGTGGTGGGGAGTCTTTTTTTCCCCATCGACCTTTACAATTCCAATAAATAAAAATTTTTATCTTTTTCGGGAAGGGCAGATTGTTGAAACTAATGGATTCCATGTTAAAAACTAACTTCTTAATTTATTGCATTTAGCATATGTAATGGATTTACCATATATTTCCAATTGTCAGATCATCAATAAAAGAATCAATAAAAGAACTTGATTGTTGAGATATTATTATGTACAAGTGTTAATTTGCAGTACTCCAAATACAAAATAGTTTTAGATTCATTGAGAAAATTTCTTTTTTGTTTCAAATTTATGATTATGAAATCAGATAAACCAGAAATAATGACATGACAATAAGCGTAAAAAATGAAAAAAGTTTTTTTATTCTAGCGAGAGATTTCTATAGATGCAAGAGTTCGATTTTAGAATCGCATAAACTACGTAAAAAGCCCTAAGATAAATGGACACTTAAAGAAAAATAAATGAAACCAATGAATCTTCAAATCTTCAAATTTACTTTTGAACTCATTATTTTTTATCAATTTTATTTTTACTAAAAAAACATATTTGATTGAATTGACTTGTTCAATCTCGACTATTGAATATAAATAGGCTATTATGAATTCGAGCAAGCCGCTATGGTGAAATCGGTAGACACGCTGCTCTTAGGAAGCAGTGCTAGAGCATCTCGGTTCGAGTCCGAGTGGCGGCATGCCATCTTCTAAACGAGATCCAATAGATCCTATAATAAAAATAAATTAAATTCCCAATAATTAATATTAATATGGGGGATCCCCACCTTTTTTCTTTTTTATGATATTTTCAACTTTAGAGCATATATTAACTCATATTTCCTTTTCTATTGTTTCAATTGTGATTACAATTCATTTGATAACTTTATTGGGCAATGAAATCATAAAACCAAATGATTCGTCAGAAAAGGGGATGCTAGCTACTTTTTTATGTCTAACAGGATTATTAATCACTCGTTGGATTTATTCGGGCCATTTCCCACTAAGTGATTTATATGAATCATTAATTTTTCTTTCATGGAGTTTCTCCCTTATTCATATAGTGCCCTATTTAAAAAAACGAAAAAATTATTTAACCACAATAACTGCCTCAAGTACTATTTTTACCCAAGGCTTTGCTACGTCGGGTCTTTTAAATGAAATACATAAACCCACAATATTAATACCCGCTCTACAATCGGAGTGGTTAATAATGCACGTAAGTATGATGATATTGAGCTATGCGGCTCTTCTTTGTGGATCATTATTATCAGTAGCACTTCTAGTCATTACATTTAGAAAGATTTTTTATAGTTCTAAAAGTAATAATTTATTAAAATTAAATGAATCTTTTTCATTTGGTGAAATCCAATACAATAATGAAAGAAATAATATTTTTAAAAAAACTTCTTTTTTTTATGCTAAGAATTATTACAAGGCCCAATTGATTCAACAATTAGATTATTGGAGTTATCGTGTGATTAGCCTAGGATTTATCTTTTTAACCATAGGGATTCTTTCAGGAGCAGTATGGGCTAATGAAGCATGGGGATCATATTGGAGTTGGGATCCAAAGGAAACTTGGGCTTTTATTACTTGGATCGTATTCGCAATTTATTTGCATACTCGAACAAATAAAAATTTGCAGGGGACAAATTCCGCAATTGTGGCGACTCTAGGCTTTCTTATAATTTGGATATGCTATTTTGGGGTCAATCTATTAGGAATTGGGCTACATAGTTATGGTTCATTTACGTTAACCTCTAGTTAAATAAAAGAAAAGTTATTACGAATACAAACAGAATGCAATACAGTGTATATAAAACACATTGTGTCAACCGGCGAGAACCGCGCGAATCAAGTAGTGTAGTGATTCACGCGGTTCTCGCAAAGACCAAGTATGTTGGGTGAAAATTTAAATTCATATTTTGTTTTTACTTTATTTAAAATTTAAGAGAATCAAAATCCTTCTTTTTTTTCATTATCCAACCGACTCTTAAAAATCATAGGAGTTTTTTCTTTAAGAAACTTTAAGAAAACTATCTATAAAAATAATTAGATAGAATACCTTCAACCTTGTCAACTGATAGCGAAAGAACAAAATCGGGATACATACCAATACCTATTACAGGTAGAAAAATGG